CCATATTTATCTAAATAGACAAGAAAAAAGATAAGACGAAATAACTTAACGCTTTGTGTTGGATCCACAATTAATCCTCCGGATCCTTAGGATTGGTGTATTCTTATACTTAATAATTTACCCTTATACTTGGAATGTAATGGAATTCCTTAATGTAATTCGTATTTTTTCTATTTATTATAGTATAGCCTGATCCTGCATTTTTGGATCATAGATCGCGCCAAGCAGCCTCTTCTACCTATCCTGTATATTGTCCTTTTCATTCGGTGTTGGAATAGAAACTGATTAGATTAGTAGGCGAGATTTTACAAAAAAGGTTTATTCATAGTATTAGCAGAAACGGCTTTTTTTTCAATACCCCCTCATATTAGTTAATAACCCTATTGATTGGATTTATATGTTTATTCGGATCGGAATATTCAAATGATTTTTATCGAACGATTATTCATCTATTGTATTTTCATGTAAATGACTATTCATCTATTGTATTTTCATGTAAATTAGGGGCAAGAAAGTTCTATGGAAAAATGGTGGTTTGGTTCGCTCTTGTTTAGCGAGGAGTTAGAACACGGGTGTAGGCTAAGTAAATCAATGGCCGTTTTTGGTCCTTTTGAAAATACCAGTGTAAGTGAAGATCAAATTATAGATGATATGGATAAAGACGTGTCTAATTGTAGTGACAAGTCTAATTACAGTAATGTTGATCGTTTAGTCGGCGGCGGATCCACTCGGAATTTAATATCGGATGAGACTTTTTTAGTTATGGATAGTAATAGGGACGGTTATTCCATATATTTTGATATTGAAAATCAAAATTTTGAGATTGACACCGATCATTCTTTTCTAAGTGAACTAAAAAGTTCGTTTTCCCAGACTTCGAGTTATATGAATAATGCAACTAAAAGTGACGATAATCTCCACGACCGTTACCCGTATGATACTAATTCTAATTATAGTTGGAATAATCATATTACTAGTTGCATTGACAGTTATCTTCGTTCTCAAATTTGTATTGATAGTTATATTTTAAGCAATAGTGACAATTACAGTTACAGTGATAGTTACATTTATAGTTACATTTGTGGCGAAAGCAGAACTAGTAGTAAAAGCGGGAGTTCCAGTATCAAAACTAGCAAAGATGGTAGTGATTTAACTATAAGATCTAATAATTTAAATGTAACTCAAAAATACAGGCATTTGTGGATTCAATGCGAAAATTGTTATGGATTAAATTATAAGAAATTTTTAAAATCCAAAATGAATATTTGTGAACAGTGTGGATGTCATTTGAAAATGAGTAGTTTCGATAGAATCGAACTTTTGATTGATCCAGGTACTTGGAATCCTATGAATGAAGATATGGTCTCTCTAGATCCCATTGAATTTCATTCGGAAGAGGAACCTTATAAAGATCGTATTGATTCTTATCAAAAAAATACAGGATTAACTGAGGCTGTTCAAACAGGCACAGGTCAATTAAATGGCATTCCCGTAGCAATTGGGGTTATGGATTTTCAGTTTATGGGAGGTAGTATGGGATCTGTAGTAGGTGAAAAAATCACACGTTTGGCTGAGTATGCTACCAATAAACTTTTACCTCTTATTCTAGTGTGTGCTTCTGGAGGAGCCCGCATGCAAGAAGGAAGTTTGAGCTTGATGCAAATGGCTAAAATATCTTCCGCTTTATATGATTATCAATCAAATAAAAAGTTATTTTATGTCGCAGTCCTTACATCCCCTACCACAGGTGGGGTGACGGCTAGTTTTGGTATGTTGGGAGATATCATTATTGCTGAACCAAACGCTTACATTGCATTTGCGGGTAAACGAGTAATTGAACAAACATTGAATAAGACAGTACCCGAGGATTCACAAGTGGCTGAATATTTATTCCATAAGGGCTTATTCGATCTAATCGTACCACGTAATCTTTTAAAGGATGTTCTGAGTGAATTATTTCGGCTACACGCCTTCTTTCCTTTGGATCAAACTTAGATTAAGTAGAGCTGTAGAGTAGAGTTTTCATTTATTTATTAATTTAATAATTAATAAAACGGAATCAATTTTTTGAAATGAAAATTATTAAATTATAAGACAAGAGCACGAAAATAACTAAAAATATGAATAAAAAAAAGGTGCATTATCATACATATATTTCGTGTAGAAACGTGTAGAAGGGTGAATAAGTCCGTTTATTTACACATTTTTTTATAAGTATTTATTCAAAAAAAATTATTAAAACATATACTTATATATTCCTTATTTAGGTATATACTCACTTAGGTATACTTACTATAAATATAATAATTATATATATTATATAAATATAATTATTATATATGAATATATATTAATTTTAAAATATCTTTAATAACAATATAAGGTTAAAATAAAAAAATAAAAATAGTAATATAAAATATAAAGCAATAAATCAAAATAACAGGTACAAATATTAAATCGAGGTACCCACTCAATGATAACTCTCAACAGCTTTCCCTCTATTTTTGTGCCTTTAGTAGGCTTAGTATTTCCGGCAATTGCAATGGTTTCTTTATTTCTTCATGTTCAAAAAAACAAAATTTTTTAGATACTATAGGGACAACTCTTTATCCATTTTTTTTTCAAGACTTACTTTGATCATAGCACCCCTATCTATTTAGTAGAATATGGTATAACATCTGGCTTCTTTCGAGCATAAGCTCTTATGTATGTGTGTAAACATGATATATGGGTAAATTAATTATAACAATTTCAAATGGATCGATAGCGGGGAGAGTTTCGGAAATGTAAAGTGAATATATCTATATGTGGATATCCATAGGAAATCATATGAAAGAGATGTTATTATTTTAGTTTGGATCTAAGTAATTCGATGAATTTTTCTAAAATAAAAGTTTCACATCATAGTAGTGCTGGTTGATGAAAGTTACTTCGGAAACAAAAAAAGTAAACTAAAATTTCTTTTTGTTATTCTTCCAATTCCAATAAAATGCAACTAGGTCTAGTGAGAGTATGAGTTGGCGATCAGAACGTATATGGATAGAACTTATAGCGGGATCTCGAAAAATAAGTAATTTCGGTTGGGCCCTCATTCTTTTTTTAGGTTCATTAGGGTTTGTATTGGTTGGAACCTCCAGTTATTTTGGTAGGAATTTTATATCTTTGTTTCCTTCTCAGCAAATAAATTTTTTTCCACAGGGGATCGTGATGTCTTTCTATGGGATCGCGGGTCTCTTTATTAGCTCCTACTTGTGGTGCACAATTTCGTGGAATGTAGGTAGTGGTTATGATCGATTTGATATAAAAGAGGGCATAGTGTGTATTTTTCGTTGGGGATTTCCTGGAAAAAACCGTCGCATATTCCTGCGATTCCTTATGAAAGATATTCAGTCTATCAGAATAGAAAATAAAGAGGGTCTTTTTGCTCGTCGGGTTCTTTATATGGAAATCAGAGGCCAGGGGGCCATTCCCTTGACACGTACTGATGAGAATTTGACTCCACGAGAAATTGAGCAAAAAGCTGCTGAATTGGCCTATTTCTTGCGCGTACCAATTGAAGTATTTTGAAAAAAGGAATTGAAAAATGAATAGTTTGCAAAAGGGAAAAAACTCAAGAACTCTCTTTTTTTCTATACCATAACTTAACGGAAGTTTGTTCTGAATGCCTGCCTATTCAAGCCAAAGTAAACGTATACGAAGCAACTCTAAAATAAAATTTTGTGTGTCCATCATTTTTTTTTTTTCAAATATTTGATATTTTTTTTTAATAAAACGGGAGTTCTTTCGTTTCGAAATCCAACTAATATTACTTTGAAGCGAGCTCTTTCTTATTCTATTTCTGTATTCTTTCTAGATTCAAGGACTAACCTAACCACTCTACTGCATCACAAATAAAAACCTCGAAATAGATTAGATTAATGGGCTCGATGGCTTGGGTTGGGATATAACTTATGCTTGATAGAAATATTAGTATCATATAGAGTCGACGCATGGGGTGAGTTCATTAAAACTTCAAAAATTCACAGACGAAAAAATGGCAAAAAAGAAAGTATTTATTTCCCTTCTATATCTTGCATTTATAGTATTTTTGCCTTGGTGGATCTCTCTCTCATTTAAAAAAAGTCTGGAATCTTGGATTACTAATTGGTGGAATATTAGGCAATCCGAAATTTTTTTGAATGATATTCAAGAAAAGAGTATTCTAAAAAAATTCATAGACTTAGAGGAACTCCTTCGTTTGGAGGAAATGATAAAGGAATGCCCAGAAACGCATTTACAAAAGCTTCGCGTCGAAATCTACAAAGAAACGACCCAATTGATCAAGATGCACAATGAGGATCGTATCCATACAATTTTACATTTCTCGACAAATATAATCTGTTTCGTTATTCTAAGTGGTTATTCTATTATAGGTACTGAAGAACTTGTTATTCTTAACTCTTGGGTTCAAGAATTCCTATATAACTTAAGCGACACAATAAAGGCTTTTTCTATTCTTTTATTAACTGATTTATGTATAGGATTCCATTCGCCCCACGGTTGGGAATTAATGATTGGCTCTGTCTACAAAGATTTTGGATTTGCTCATAATGATCAAATTATATCCGGTCTTGTTTCTACTTTTCCAGTCATTTTAGATACAATTTTTAAATATTGGATCTTTCGTTATTTAAATCGTGTATCTCCTTCACTTGTAGTGATTTATCATTCAATGAATGACTGAAAAATGATCGAACGGCCCAATTATAATATTTGTTTGTTACTTTGTACATAAGCAAAACATTGAAAATTGTACCTATTATTTCTACCCAGTAAAGGGATTTCTCCAATATTTCAGAAAAATTATTTCAGTAAATATCAAAATTATAGGTAGGCAACTCTATTGGCGACCTACCTACTTTTATTGTATAAATTTTCGGGATCAATGATTGGACCATGCAAACTAAAAAAACCTTTTCGTCGATAAAGAAAGAGATTACTCGATCCATTTCCCTATCGCT